GGGGGGCAACCAATAAGAGGTTTGCTGTTATTAAGTCACTCTTTTTCTAGAAAATATATTAGATTCCCTTCATTCATAATTGCGAAAAATATTGGACGTATGTTGCTATTGCAACGTCCTGAATGGTCTGAGGATTTCCAGGAATTGAATCAAGAGATGCATGTTAAATGTACCTATAACGGTGTTCCATTATCCGAAACAGAATTTCCGAAAGATTGGTTCCTGGACGGTATTCAGATAAAAATCTTATTTCCTTTCCGTTTGAAACCTTGGCACAAATCGAACCTAGGATCCTCTGAGAAAAATCTAATGCAAAACAACAAAGAGGATTTTTGTTTTTTAACAGTTTCGGGAAGGGAAGCTGCACGTCCTTTTGGTTCGCCCCGAAAACAACCTTCCTTTTTTAAACCCATTTTAAAGGAACTCGAAAAAAAAATTCGACAATTACCGAAGCACTATTTTCGAGCTCGAATAGTTTTCAAAGGAAAAACTAAATTATTTCAACAAGTTTCAAAAGAAACAAACAATTGGGTTATCAAAAGTCTTATTTTTATAACAAGAATAATAAAAGAACTTTCAAAAGTAAATCCAATTCGATTATTGCGGTTAAAAGAAGTAGAAGTATATGAATCGAGTGAAATTAAAGAAGAAAAAGATTCCATAATCAGCAATCAGATAATTCACGAATCAGTTAATCAAATTACATCTCCGAGTTGGAAAAATTCTTCAGTGACAGAAAAAAAAATGAAGGATCTCACTGATAGAACAAGTACAATTCGAAATCAAGTAGAAAGAATCACAAAAGAGAAAAAAAAAGTAACTCCAAGAATCAATAATCTTAGTCCTAACAAAACAAGTTATAATGCTAAAAGATTCGAAAAATGGCAAATATTAAAAAGAAGAGCTGCTGGATTAATCGCAAAATTACCCCTGTTTTTCAAATCTTTCATTCAAAGAATATACACAGATATCTTTTTATCTATCATGAATATTCCCAGAATGAATACAGAACTTTCTCTTGAATCAACAAAAAAAAAATCCATTTCTAATAATGAAGAAGAAAAAATGAATAATGAAGAAGAAAAAATGAATAAAAAAAAGAAAAATCCAATTATTTCTACTATCAAAAAGGCACTTGATTATATTGGAAATAGTCAAATAATTTCACATCTTTTTTATGAATTATCCTGCGTGTCACAAGCATATGTATTTTACAAATTATCACACCAACTTAGTAACTCGTATAAATCTGTTCTTCAACATCAAGGAAGCCCTTTTTTTCTTAAGCCCGAAATAAAGGCTCCTTTTGAAACACAAGGAATGGGTCATTCGAGTTATGAAATGAATCACTGGAAAACCTGCTTAAGAGGGTTAAGAGGACGTTATCAATACGATTTATCCCAGATCAGATGGTCTAGATTAATACCAGAAAAATGGCGAAATAGAGTTCATCAGCGTCGTATAGCTAAAAATGAAAATTTTAGCAAATGTGACCATTTCAAAAAACAAAAACAATTTGAAGTGGATTCATTATCTAATCAAAAAGATAATTTTCAAAAATACTATAGATATGATCTTTTATCATATCAATTTCTTAATTATGAAAATAAAAGGGAATGCTGTTTTTATAGATCTCCGTTTCAAGGAAATACGAACCAAGAGATTTCTTATAAAACGGCTAAACTTTTTGATAGGCCGGGGAACGTCCCTATTAAGAATTTGCTAGGAAAGATTCTAGATATGGAAAAAATGACCGATACAAAATATTTGGATTGGAAAATTCTCCATTTTGATCTTAGAAAAAAACACGAAATTGAGTCCTGGATCATGATCGATACCAATAGGAATCAAAGGAAAAAAATGCGTACTAAGAATTCTGAAAAAATTCAGAAAAATGATCTTTTTTATCTTATGATTCCAGATATGATTCCAGAAATCAATCCACCAAATTCAAACGGATTTTTTGATTGGATGGGAATGAATGAAAAAATCCTAAAGGATCTCATATCGAATCGTTGGTTCTTCCCAGAATTTGTGTTCCTTTCTAATGCATATAAAACGAAACCTTGGGTTATACCAAGCAAATTACTTCTTTTAAATTTGAATAGAAATCAAAATAGTAGTAGTACTGAAAAGGAAAAGATTAATGACAAGGAAAAAGGAAGTTTTTTGATAGCATCGAATCATCGAAATCAAAAAGAAAAAGAATCCACAAGCCGAGGAGATCTTAAATCCGTTCTCCCACAACAAAAAGATATTAAAGAAAATTCTGAAAGATCAGGCATGAAAAAAGGGAAAAAGAAAAGAAAAAAAAGCAACACGGAAACAGAACTAGATTTATTCCTGAAACGTTATTTTCTTTTTCAATTGAAATTCGACGATACTTTGAATCAAAGAATGATCAATAATATCAGGATGTATTGTCTCCTGCTTAGACTGAGAGATCCAAGAAAAATTCTTCTAGCCTCGGTTGAAAGGAGACAACTGAATTTGGGTATCATGATGGTTCAGAATTTTACACAATTCATGAAAACAGAAGCATTTACTATAGAACCCATTCGTCTGTCTGGAAAAAAAGATGGACAATTTATTATGTATCAAACCATAGGTACTTCGTTGGTTCATAAGAGTAAGACTAAGACCAAACTGAAATACCAAGAGGGAAGATATGTTCTTAAGAACGATTTTGATGAAGGTATTTCACATATTTCACATAACAGAATAAGTAGAAATAGAGACAAAAATCATTTTGATTTACTTGTTCCTGAAAATATTTTATCGTTTAGACGTCGTAGAGAATTCAGAATTCAAATTTCTTTGAATTCAAAGAATAGAAATGATGTAGATAGAAATCCAGTATTTTGGAACGGAAAGAACGTAAAAAACAGCAGACAAGTTTCACATGACAATAACCATCTTGATAGAGAGAAAAATCAATTCAAATTAATGAAATTAAAGCACTTTCTTTGGCCTAATTATCGATTAGAAGATTTAGCTTGTATGAATCGTTATTGGTTTGATACCAATAATGGCAGTCGTTTCAGTATGTTAAGAATACATCTTTATCCACGATTGAAAATTCGTGGATAATACACTTTTTCTATCTATCCTATACCCTATATATAATATAGGGTATCTGAAATAGGATAGATAGAAAATATAGGGTATCTGAAAGCACACAAATACACAGATCACATGTCTTGTCTCACATTTCATTCTAGTATCCAATACGAAATTGGATAATGTCTCAATTAGATCTCGAAATGAATCAACAGAACCTTCTTCATTTTAGGTCTAAATTCTTCGATGCGAAAATGTACCAATCCTTTTCTATTCCTATCTAAAATTTGAAAGTGGATTGATTGATTTGAATTCAGAAAATTAGTAGTTCATAAAGAAATTCGGATTAGATTATTGTATATACCACATTCAAATTAATGGCATTATTATTACTGATCGGTAAAATCCATATCTGTAAAAAGGGAAAGGAGAATTTTTTTATGGTCAAAAATTCATTCATTTCGGTTATTTCTCAAAAAGAAAACAGAGGGTCTGTTGAATTTCAAGTATTCAGTTTCACCACTAAGATAAAGAGACTTACTTCACATTTGGAATTGCACAAAAAAGACTTTTCATCTCAGAGAGGTTTGCGAAAAATTTTGGGAAAACGTCAACGACTGCTAGCCTATTTGTCAAAAAAAAATAGAGGACGCTATATTGAATTAATTGATGAGTTGGATATTCGAGAGATAGAGATAAAAACTCCTTAATTTAATTTGAAGCGTGATACCATTTGAGCTCAGTCGTTTACATTTTGATGAACTTCTTTTTACTTTCAGGAATGCATGGAAGAATGACTCGAGAAAAACTTATGATTGGACCAACTACAAGAAAAAACTTCATGATAGTCAATATGGGCCCTCACCACCCATCAATGCATGGTGTTCTTCGACTGATTGTTACTCTCGATGGTGAAGATGTTATTGACTGTGAACCAATATTGGGTTATTTACATAGAGGGATGGAGAAAATTGCAGAAAATCGAACAATTATACAATATTTGCCTTATGTAACGCGTTGGGATTATTTAGCTACGATGTTCACAGAAGCAATAACCATAAATGGACCCGAACAGCTAGGGAATATTCAAGTACCTAAAAGGGCTAGCTATCTCAGAGCTATTATGTTGGAGTTGAGTCGTATCGCTTCCCATTTGTTATGGCTTGGCCCTTTTATGGCAGATATTGGGGCACAGACCCCTTTCTTCTATATTTTTCGAGAACGAGAATTGATATATGACCTATTCGAAGCTGCTACCGGTATGCGTATGATGCATAATTATTTTCGTATCGGAGGAGTTGCTGCTGATCTACCTCATGGCTGGATAGATAAATGTTTGGATTTTTGTGATTATTTTTTAACCGGAGTTGCTGAATATCAAAAACTTATTACACGTAATCCCATTTTTTTAGAACGAGTTGAAGGCGTAGGCATTATTAGCGCAGAAGAAGCACTAAATTGGGGTTTATCAGGGCCAATGCTACGAGCTTCCGGAATACAATGGGATCTTCGTAAAGTTGATCGTTATGAGTGTTACGACGAATTTGATTGGGAGATTCAATGGCAAAAAGAAGGGGATTCATTAGCTCGGTATTTAGTACGAATCAGTGAAATGACAGAATCCATAAAAATTATCCAACAGGCTCTGGAAGGAATTCCAGGAGGACCCTATGAGAATTTGGAAATACGACGCTTTGATAGAATAAAAGACCCTGAGTGGAATGATTTTGACTATCGATTTATTAGTAAAAAACCTTCTCCAACTTTTGAATTGTCCAAGCAAGAACTTTATGTAAGAGTCGAAGCACCAAAAGGAGAATTGGGAATTTTTCTGATAGGAGATCAGAGTGTTTTTCCTTGGAGGTGGAAAATTCGACCACCGGGTTTTATCAACTTGCAAATTCTTCCTCAGTTAGTTAAAAGAATGAAATTGGCTGATA